TTCTATCAAATCTTTCTAGTCTAGTTACTTCGTTCCCTATTTCTTTTTTACTCGCGGGATCCTAAGGAAAATAATTTTGTTTCTACCGAGCTGAAACAAGAAGCCGAGGGTTCTAGTAAACCAAAACCATCATTTTCTAGCTATTGGGCCTCAATCTCCCCCTTTTTCAGCGAAAAAATTGAAGATTTAGTTACGATTGAAAGTTTTGTACTATCATCCATAGATCCTTTATTCATACTCATTCAATTGGAAGAATTGAACCAATCAAAAAAATTATGCTTCTCGACTCCATAATCCAATTTTTTTATTAAAATTCTGATTGCCTTTTGGATAGAAATCGTGAGAATGTATATTCTTTCCTCAAATGTCCTATTGAGGTTTAAAGGATTAAATCTTTTTAAGAAATAAAGTTTTTGATCGGAATATGAAATATGAAAAAAATGGAAAGACCCCTTAACTATTGAAGTTGTTAATAGAACGAATCACACTTTTACCACTAAACTATACCCGCTATATATTCATTATTGGATATGAATGGACCCTTTGTCCAACAAAGTAATTAGACGCAGTCAAGATAGCATCAGAATCATGAAAATTCCAGCATTAACACGTATTTTGTTCCACTGCGGCACGGAATTGAAAACTTGAAAAAAAAAATAGGTGAATAGCAAAAAGTTTAGTCAAATTTAAATAGTGTACTAAAGTTATAAGTATTTTTTTTTTGAAACCTCCCTTCACTTGAACCGCCAGATTTTATGAATTCGGGTAAATTGGGCCTCAAACTTTCAAGCTTGTACTTTGCTTTGAACAAGTAAATAATTTAGAGTCTCATTTTATAAATATGTGTTTTCTATTTGATATTCTTTTTCTTATAAGATATTTAAGATATTATAATATCTATTATATATTTTTTTTTCTTTCTTAATACTTCTTTCTTATTAAGACTTCTTAAGTGAATTATTAAGATGAATATAATACTGAACTTCAACTTTCATTTATAATGAAATTTGTTTTTCATTAATGAATTTCCGAATTTTATACTTAAGAATAAGAAAATAAAGACGACGATTAGTACTATATTACTATATTATTATATAAGGTACTATATTATATATAATATACTAATACTAATATACTAAGAAAATAATATACTAAGAATAGATATATAATCTCTAATATTTCAATTTAAATATATAGAATATTCTATATTAATCATTAATCTAGATCTAGATAATTTTTTAAAGAATTTCTAAGATAATCTATCTATTAGAATCTTATATAATTTCTAATAATTAGGAATGAAAATAAAAATTACTCTTCTTGTTTCAATAACAATTTTTATTCGTCGGAACAAAAGAAGTACTGGCCCGGCCAGTACTTATACTTAACCAGGCCGGGGAAATGAACCTTTTGTACAAAATAAAAGAAGTAAGGTATTCTTTCTATTGGAGAAATCTGTTTCGAATCATTGAAGGAAAATAAAAATTGTTCTCAATCTTGACTTCACGTGTTAAAGATAAATTTCCAATTTTGAATGGGGAGAGATGGCTGAGTGGACTAAAGCGTCGGATTGCTAATCCGTTGTACGAATTATTTGTACCGAGGGTTCGAATCCCTCTCTCTCCGACCCCCCTGATCACTTGAGATTTTAGAATTGAAATAAATTTCGATTATTTTATTTTATGAATCTTTTATCTTTATCTAGCATCTATTCCATTTCTTTTTTCATTTACCTATGAAAAAATTAAGGAAAAAGTAAAAACAAATCTCATATCTTTTTTTATTCTTCACGCCCGGGATTACGCCCCGGATCATTAGATAAGAATCCGAAGATGAAGAGAGAAACAAAGAATATTACTACTGTGTAAACGAATAGTTTAAGAGTAAGCATTACAAATCTCCAAGATAAGATAAGATCATTTTTTTTAAGGAAATAGATCACCTATTTTACGACACACACTAGACACTAATTTGATATGACGTTCTAAAGATGAAAAAAAAAAGGAAGTTTTTTTGAAATTTCTTTTCACGAATTTATTTCTAATGTAATAAGATTCGTATTTTTTCGTTACCAAAAATTTCTTGTCATATCCATATCTATAATTAGATATTGTATGGGATTTTATAAAGGAAAGGTCAGAACAAAAGAAGAAATAAGATGATTAGCTGATTAAAGATAAAGATCATCACCCCCTTCCCTTATTCAAATTAAATTTCAATATAAAATATAAAATACCAGAATTTCACTTTTTGAATCGAGGGTTCCTAATGTCCAGACTTATCTGAATCTTATTTATGATCTTATTGATTTTCAGAATAAAAATATCATCTTTTTTTTTATCGAAAACTTACAGCAGCTTGCCAAACAAAGGCTAAGAGAAAAAAGAGTACAGGGATAACCGGCATAACGTCTACGATTGGATTGAAAAAGGCATAAGCCTCGGGCAATTTGGCGAAGAAAAAACTACTCGAATAAAGGGTATAATTAAGACAGATACAGATTAAACTAAAGATATTAAACATAACAAATATTCTTTTCTTTTTCTTAAAGATTCAAATTAAATTGAAATGAGAAGAAATTATCAGATTGGATTGAGTTGTTTTTCTGAGGAAAATTTTCAAATAAAAAGGCAGATGCAGATAAAAGAAATAAATTCTTATTTTTCTTTGACTTCTCCCCAATCAAGAATCCTTCCTTACATTTTCCAATCAAATAAGAATACAAGGAATTCTATTTTCATACAATATCTTAATTGAATTCTAAGTAATGATCAATTAATCTTTTTGATTCTATATCTATTGTGTTGAATCCTAGCGACAACATGTCCTATATTTCTTTTGGTTGGTTATTGACGAATAACCAATATTTATCTTATTTTTTCTTAGACCAAATCAAAATGGGGCGTGGCCAAGCGGTAAGGCAACGGGTTTTGGTCCCGTTACTCGGAGGTTCGAATCCTTCCGTCCCAGATCGTTTGCATTAGAAACGAAAGATTATTCTCTATTGAAATTGAAATTTTAATTCAACAATTTTCTGTTTAATGTTGGATACAATGTTATCCAATCTGAATTCTAAGAATCATTCTTAGAATCATATCTTTTTTTTTTACTTTTTTACTAAAGAAAGTATTTTATTCTTAAATATAAATATTCGTGATTACTTTTGTTAACGATTATTTGTTTTATATGATGGAGATGGATGATGGATGCGAAAAGATAAGAATCCGAGGATTCTTATTTTCTCTTTGATCTTACCTTACACGAGATTTTTTCTACTCCATAATAATGAAAACAAAGAAACTTTATTCTCAAACTATCTCTCTGTTTTCAATTAAATGAAAATAAGATTCAATTGGAGATGGTAAATAATAAGTAAATCATAATATTAGAAAAATCATATTTCATAAAGAAAAAATGAGAAAATATTCATAATTAATATATTCATATTAGAATATATTCATACATAAATACATAATTATTACATATATTACATAAGAGTATAAAATAGAATTATAATTCTAATATAATTAGAATAATTATATATATTATATATTGTATATATTGTATTGTATATATTTTTGTATATATTTGTATATTTTTCTTATTAATATTATATAATCTTATTATTTCAGATTATCTTATTATTCTAATAATGAAATATTTAGTGAAACATTTAGTTAAATTTAGTTAAAGTGACTAAAAACTTTTATCCATTCATGGGTATTTTTTTTCATGTGATATTATTCATATAAGAAAATTATGGGGTATTTTTAAGTGAAATCCTTTCCGGATAACACTTATCTATAAGTGTAGATTATTATGTATCGATTGGTTCAGCCAATGACTATTCATGATTCCATATTGAATCAATTGCATACGGTTCCAAATTCAAATAAAATGAGAGGGATGTTATGGTAAAACTTCGTTTGAAACGATGTGGTAGAAAGCAACGTGCGACTTGAAGGACATGATTGGCTGTGGATTCTTACATCCACCATCTTCTCTTTCTATACGAATGAAGATGCTCTTGTCTCGACATAATTTGTTCTGCTAGGAACCTAATTTAATTTGTCTTGGGTTGCTAAATAACTAAATAAAGATACTAATGATATATAAAGGTATAGCATATGATGGAGCTCGAGCAAAAATGATTGATTCCATTTATCGGGGGAATAATCTAGGGTTAGTGACAATCAATAAGTTAGACCAACTTTGTAAATATATCATCAATATCTAAATATAGATAAATGGAGAGGTTCAAAAATGAACAAGTTTGAAATGAAAAAATCAAATTTGTCGAAATTTTCAAACTGTTTCAATCAAGAGTGTATCACAAAGGAATCAATCTTTCGTATTATTTTTTCCTTTTCTTTCCATAGAAAGAACAAAAAACAAAAGGTATGTTGCTGCCTTTTTGAAAAGGAGTAAGGATCACCGAAGTAATGTCTAAACCCAATGATTTCACAAAGCGCAAAGCAAAGACAACAAATTCCGGAACAAGGAAACACTATTTTCACTTGTCTCAACAATTGGATCAGAATGAGTAAAAAAAAAATATATCCGAAAGAAGACAAAAAAAGAGGTTAGAGACAGCTCAAGAAATTCTAAGGATTTCCTTTCGAACTCTTTCAAAACTACCCAACTTGAGTTAGGAGTACAAATGAAATTTCTTTTTCTGTAAAGAAGGAAAAAAAGGCTCAAATTACAGTCTAATTCTTTATGGATCCATTTCTCTTTCTATCTATATAGATAATAGATAGATAGAAAGAGAAATTCTAGAAATTAGAATCATTTTTTCTTGAGCCGTATGAGGAGAAAACCTCCTATACGTTTCTAGGGGGGCATCTTTTATCTACATCTATCCCAATGAGCCATCTATCGAATCGTTGCAATTGATGTTCGATCCCAAAGAGAAGGAAGAGATCTTCGAAAAGTGGGTTTTTATGATCCGATAAAGAATCAAACTTATTCAAATGTTCCTGCTATTTTCTATTTCCTTGAAAAAGGTGCTCAACCCACAGGAACTGTTTATGATATTTTAAGGAAGGCAGAATTCTTTAAAGAATTTCGAGTTTCTTTTGATAAAAAAAGAAAGTAAAAACAAGAATCATGAATAAAAAAAGGATAGGGTAACTAGTACCTATCTTTGTGTAAATCTTTATTCAAATTTTTTTCTTTTCTTGTTCTATTCATACTTATTTTATTCTTCTTTTTGTGTAACCCCCCAAACAAGGGGGGGTAATCTTTCTTCTTGTATTTGTATTGTACCTTTCTTTTTTTGATTAAATAAAACCGCTATTTTTTCTATCTTTACCTTTTCCTTATTTTTTTTCCGCTCAAAGTTTTATTCTTTATATTATGCTAATCCAACACAAATTTCTATATAATTTCTTGAAATTTGTTTGATAAAAAGTCCATTCATATTGACAATTCATATTGACAATGGCGTATCAAACAAATATAATTTGATCGTATATAAATAGATCTTTTTATCCCCATTCCCTATCGGCTCTTTCCTTCACTTTAGTAAAATGAATGAGTTTGCTGGATTTTTTTATTTCGATCATATCTACACTTCATATTGATCCGGGTTGCTAACTCAACGGTAGAGTACTCGGCTTTTAATTGCGACTATGATCTTTTACACATTTGGATGAAGGAATTCGTCTAGACTATTGGTAGAGTTTATAAGACTGCGACTGATCCTGAAAGGTAATGAATGGAAAAAAAAGCATGTCGTAAAAAGAATAGAAAAATAGAAAAAAGAATAATAAAATCATAGAAAAAGAAGATTTCTAGTACTCAATAATAGAAATAGAACGAGAGTTTTTCTTTTGATAACAATTGGTAAAGTATTTTGGGTCTAGTGAATAAATGGATAGAGCCTTATGGCTCCAATTCGAGTAAGACAAAAAAGCAACGAGCTTCCCTTCTTAATTTGAATGATTACCCGATCAAATTACTAATTATGCGTTAAAAATAGATTAGTGCCTGATGTGGGAAAAGGTTCTCTTGTGAATTGTGAGTGGACCATTGATTCTTTTTTTTATTAATCCTAATTATTCTTTATTGTGGATTGAAGACGGATGTGTAGAAGGAATAGTATAGTGATAAAAAGGGATTTTTTTCCAAAGTCAAAAGAGTGATTGGGTTGCAAAAATAAAAGATTTTTATTCCTTTTTCTTATTGTTATTTTATTTATTTCTTTTATTTTTATTCTACTTATATTAACAAGTAAAAGAAAACAAAATTGGATAGAAAGGGAAAGGAAAAAGATCTGTAAATTGGGCTCTCTGTCTCCGGGGTATATATTCTTTATTTGTTCTTACTTTTATATAATCTTTTACTTCATTAGATTATCATTATGTTTTTTACATGTATAAAAGTATATATTATTGAAAGTAAAAGTATAGACAGTGCATAGTATATAATACTACTAGACTATATTATTAGAATTCTATAGTCTAATTATTTTCTATTATAGTTTATTCTAGTTATACTATTTTAGTATTTTAGTATAAATAGAAATATACTAATAAAAAGACTAAAAAGTCTTTTAGTATAAGAGAAACAATATAACAATATACTATATACAACATATGCATACGCCGTTCTGACCATATTGCACTATGTATCATTTCATAACACAAGAAGTGCCTTCCTTTTTTGGTTACAGTAGAAATGTATTTAAATAGCAGAATTACAAGGATATTTAGATTGAAAAAAGATAGATTTCGGCAACAAAACTTCCTATATCCACTACTCCTTCAGGAGTATATTTACTCACTTGCTCATTATCATAGCTTCAATAGTTTTATTTTTTACGAACCTGCGGAAATTATCGGTTATGACAAGAAATCTAGTTTAGTACTTGTGAAACGTTTAATTATTCGAATGTATCAACAGAAATATTTGATTTCTTCGGTGAATGATTCTAACCAAAAGGAAAATGGATTTTTGGGGGGGCACAAGAATTCTTTTTCTTCTCATTTTTCTTCTAAAATGGTATCAGAAGGCTTTGGAGTCATTCTGGAAATTCCATTCTCGTCGCGATTAGTATCTTCCCTTGAAGAAAAAAGAATACCAAAATCTCAGAATTTACGATCTATTCATTCAATATTTTCCTTTTTAGAGGATAAATTATCACATTTAAATTATGTGTCAGATCTACTAATACCTCATCCCATCCATCTGGAAATCTTGGTTCAAATCCTTCAATGCTGGATCAAAGATGTTCCTTCTTTGCATTTATTGCGATTGTTTTTCCACAAATATCATAATTTGAATAGTATCATTACTTCAAAGAAATCCATTTACGTCTTTTCAAAAAGAAATAAAAGATTCTTTTGGTTCCTACATAATTCTTATGTATATGAATGCGAATATCTATTCCTGTTTCTTCGTAAAAAGTCTTCTTATTTACGATCAATATCTTCTGGAGTCTTTCTTGAGCGAACACATTTCTATGGAAAAATAGAATATCTTATAGTCGTATGTTGT